CACCACCAAAATCTGAGTGAAAATATACTNTTTTTTAGAATTCAGAAAACGGAAGAATTCTTCTTTTAGACATCTTATCTTATAATATAATCTTATAATTAAGAGTCTATTTCATATTGATTAGAATAGGGACTACCAATTGTTAATTTTATATTAACTTTGAAATTCACAAATTATTCCAATATTTTAGGACTTATTTGTTTGTCGTACAAAAAAACTTTTTGAATTCCCGGTAGAAAGAGATTTCCCTAATGACAAAGCTTTTAACGCTGCCCAATATCCTTTCCTTTTCCAAATATTTTTACGAATACGCTTTTTTGATATCGAAGTACGTTTTTTTGGAACTGCCATTTTAAAATGAAGAAGTTACTCATTGTTATAGTTGGATGTGAAAGACATCTATTGTTCAAAACAAATTATTATTTCTTATTCATTATCGATTTTTTTATCTAAATAAGATTCTATAAAAAAAAAAAAAAGAAATATAGATATGTCAAAGATCCGTGAAAATTGGATCAAAAATTACTCGAAATAACAAAATTTTGATTCCATACACTATTCGTAAAACCTCAATTTTTTCGTTTGGAACTTTTAGTTCTCGTTGTTTATCTCTCAAAGTTATATCTTTAGAATATGCTATGGCATAGAAATCAAATCAATCAAACTTAATAAAATCAATAAAAAACCAAAAAGACTTTTATTTTTGTTATTCTATACTTTATTTACATGTAATAAAATACTTCAAAGGCTTGTAAACTTTTGCCTAATAAATTGAGTTTTTTAGTTTTGATAAAAAATACACCTAAATTCAATTTTAAAATTCGAGTGAGACTAGTAATAAATCTGTTAAAGGATATGTGGTTTGATAAAAAAATATCTCAGTCATTTTTTATCCTTTCTCGATAAAAAAAGTAAATTTTAGATCTAGAATCTTCTAAAATCTAAAATTTACTAATAAATTGAATTGGAAAACAATGAATCCCATAATGAATTAGTTAATGAGTTGAAATAAACTAACTAAAATCAAGAGTTTTTATTTCATTAGACCGATGACCTTAGTTAATCCTATAATTCATATCAGCATCAAGTACTCTTTTTAGCCCAAATTTTTATCCTTGCTCTACAAATATAAATTCTTATTATTATTATAATAATTTATCGTAATAATAATAAGAATTTATATTTTCATTTTCCTATTATAAGTATTTGTTTTTATATGTCGCTTGGTCATATCATTTGACCAATTATAACTTCTTGTTTTGAATATTTGAACGATTTTGAAAAGACTCAGAATCAGAATAAATACTAATCTAAAATTATTAAATAAGTTAGTGCATATATTTATTTTTTATTGACTTTTTTCGAAATAAGTAAAATCCGGTGAATCGGAAACAATTAATTAAGAATAAAAAACTTTTTTTATGGAACAGATATATCAATATGCGTGGATAATACCTTTTCTTCCACTTCCAGTTCCTATTTTAATAGGGTTGGGACTTCTTCTTTTTCCGACGGCAACAAAAAGTATTCGTCGTATGTGGGCTTTTCAAAGCGTTTTATTGTTAAGTATAGTCATGATTTTTTCCATGAATCTGTCTATTCAGCAAATAAATATCAGTTCTGTCTATCAATATGTATGGTCTTGGATTATCAATAATGATTTTTCTTTAGAATTCGGATACTTGATCGATCCACTTACTTCTATTATGTCAATATTAATCACTACTGTTGGAATTATGGTTCTTATTTATAGTGATAATTATATGTCTCATGATCACGGATATTTGAGATTTTTTGCTTATATGAGTTTTTTCAGTACTTCCATGTTGGGATTAGTTACTAGTTCAAATTTGATACAAATTTATATTTTTTGGGAATTAGTTGGAATATGTTCGTATCTATTAATAGGGTTTTGGTTCACACGACCTGTTGCAGCAAAGGCTTGTCAAAAAGCGTTTGTAACTAATCGTGTTGGCGATTTTGGTTTATTATTAGGCATTTTAGGGTTTTATTGGGTAACGGGGACTTTCGAATTTCGTGATTTATTCCAAATATTCAATAACTTGATTTATAATAATGAAGTCAATTTTGTATTTGTTACTTTGTGCGCTGTTCTATTATTTGCCGGTGCCGTTGCTAAATCTGCACAATTTCCCCTTCATGTATGGTTACCTGATGCAATGGAAGGGCCGACTCCTATTTCCGCTCTTATACATGCTGCTACGATGGTAGCAGCGGGAATTTTTCTTGTAGCTCGACTTATGCCTCTTTTCATAGTCATACCCCACATAATGAATTTTATCTCTTTGATAGGGATAATAACAGTTTTTTTAGGAGCCACTTTAGCTCTTGCTCAAAAAGACATTAAGAGGGGTTTAGCCTATTCCACAATGTCTCAATTGGGTTATATGATGTTAGCTCTAGGTATGGGGTCGTATCGCAGTGCTTTATTTCATTTGATTACTCATGCTTATTCTAAAGCATTATTGTTTTTAGGATC